TATAATAATAGATGAATCAAACATTTTCAATTGAATTTATCCTTTCAATTGGTTGGTATTTTTGCTTATCCTCGTATCTTTCAAAAATTGAAACTTAGGGAAGTGCTTTATAAACATATGTATAAAAAGAACATATTTCATTTAGCCTTTTCATGCCTACTATAACTAGTTATTTTGGTTTTCTACTAGCAGCTTTGACTATCACCTCAGCTCTATTTATCGGTCTGAGCAAGATACGACTTATTTGAAATTAATTAAATGAACAATTCATAAAAAAAATATTTCTATGGCAGTTCATATCTTCTACAGTTACTTAACGTATCAATTTCCAATTCTTGGTCATTGAGATTTATAGTCAATACAGATTAATATTTAAGGATAAATATTACCTCCCCTTTCCCCTTTCAAACAAATTGAAATGATTGAAGTTTTTCTATTTGGAATCGTCTTAGGTCTAATTCCTATTACTTTGGCCGGATTATTCGTAACTGCATATTTACAATACAGACGTGGTGATCAGTTGGACCTTTGATTAATTAACATCTCTTTTTTGATTGACCTCCTACTTCCTTTAATCCGCGGGAGGTCAAATTTAGATTGCTGTTCAATTATTTAAGTGTAATTTTCGACCTAACGCGATTAACAAGAACACAGAATCACGCTCTGTAGGATTTGAACCTACGACATCGGGTTTTGGAGACCCACGTTCTACCGAACTGAACTAAGAGCGCCTTATTATTATTATCACAATAAAGATTTTGTGACCCCAATTCATCTTGCATATATATCATAAAATTAAAGATTTATTATGTATGTCCGATTTATCTCAATTGATCCCTCGTTACTGCTCATAAGATAAGTAATAGGTAGGGATGACAGGATTTGAACCCGTGACATTTTGTACCCAAAACAAACGCGCTACCAAGCTGCGCTACATCCCTTTCAATTGGTCTACAGTGTCATTGTAGAGAATCCCTGTCTTGTTTTCCACATCTTTACTTCCTCCATTGATATACAAAAATTCTCTTTTCATTTCTTCTTTTTGGTCTCATATATCATATAACAAACATATAATATATTAAAAGACTTATATTATATAAAGTATGAAATAAATATGAAACCTACCATAAAAAATTAATATTTTTTAGTAATTTCAGGTAGAAATATCTTTTTTGTACATTTTTATTTTAATTAGGGACTCCGCGTACAAATACAGGCGGTCAGTCATTAACTACATATACACATCTGGTCATATATGTATTACCATTATGTATTACAAATTACAATAAAATTACAATAACGAATAAAGAAAGAGGAGTTTTTCAAATGCGAGATCTAAAAACATATCTCTCCGTGGCACCGGTAGTAAGTGCTTTATGGTTCGGGTCTTTGGCAGGTTTATTGATAGAGATCAATCGTTTTTTTCCGGATGCGTTGATATTCCCCTTTTTTTCATTTTAGTTATTGATATGAGAAGGGGGAAGAAGATTAGAGATACAATCAAATCTCTGTAACTAATCCCTACCCTTGCCTTCTTTTTTTCTTTGTTTTTTTTTTTAGAATAACTTATTCTAAAAAAAAAAAACAAAGAAAAAGCGGTTTCGCCCTCAGTGAAACTATGAACCCGGGCCCAGGCTCAAATTAATATTAATATAATAATAGAGTGGAAATGAAAATGTGATGGTTGGGGCAACTATATCATACAAGATACTTAACTGAAAATACTGTACGGCAATTCTTAATTATAAATATAGTTAGAAATCATTATATTACTTATTATTACTATATTGATTGCAACGAAATCTTTCTTTTATAATTTGATTTCGAGTTACCTGCTTCTATTTTTTTTTGTCCTTTATTCTTCCTTGCTTCGGATCGGAAAATTAAAGAATTGAGTGAATCATAAACCAAAGGAGGTTCATGGCCAAGGGTAAAGATGTCCGAGTAACAGTTATTTTGGAATGTACCAGTTGTCTTCGAAATCGTGTTAATAAGGAATCAACGGGCATTTCCAGATATATTACTCAAAAGAATCGACACAATACGCCTGGTCGATTGGAATTGAGAAAATTCTGTCCCTGTTGTTACAAACATACGATTCATGGGGAGATAAAGAAATAGATCGAACCGACCGCTCGTGTGTCAGTCTTCCAAGGAAGGTGAAAAATTACATATTATATATAACATATATTTATTTAAATATAAACAAACCCAATCCTATTTCTTAATTCTACATCATGTTTGATCCGATCGAAATAGGATTGGGATTTTCAGGATAAGGAATAAACAAACCATGGATAAATCCAAGCGAATCCTTCTTAAATCCAAGCGATCTTTTCGTAGGCGTTTGCCTCCGATCCAATCGGGGGATCGAATTGATTATAGAAACATGAGTTTAATTAGTCGATTTATTAGCGAACAAGGAAAAATATTATCTAGACGGGTAAATAGGTTGACCTTAAAACAACAACGATTAATTACTATTGCTATAAAACAAGCTCGTATTTTATCTCCGTTACCTTTTCTTAATAATGAGAAACAATTTGAAAGAAGCGAGTCAACTCGTAAGAAAAAAAAAAAAATTGGAGAAGAATAAATATTTTTTATTGAACGTGTTTCTTCATTTTGATGACTTTATCATATTTTATCATACTAATTTCTACTCTACCTTCCCAGAGTTCATTCTCCAGGGAACTCCATTTAAACTATTCCAACGGATTCCTTCCAATCTCTTTATTTTATGATCTCATTGGAAATCATATAAAGACAACTCTTATTTAATATAGCTATTTGTGCAAGTATTTTACGATTAAGAAGCAACTGTCTCTTGTACAGATTGTGTATTAATTTGCTATAACTAAAGTATACTTTATTCTCGCGAATTACTGCATTTATCCGAGTGATCCACAAACGACGAAAATCTCTCTTTTGTCTACCTCTATCCCGATGAGCCGAAACCAAGGCTCTTATTTTCTGTTGAGTAATAGTACGAGTAAGTCTTGAATGAGCCCCTCGAAAGGTTGATGCAAATAAACGGATTTTTGTTCTACGTCTTCGAGCTATATACCCTCGTTTAATTCTGGTCATTGAATAAATGAAACTTTGATGAATAACTAATCGATTTCCTTTCTTTCAGTTATTCTCTTCCCGTGTCCTAGTCTATTAATAACAAAACGGATTCTTCCAATGTATAAAATAAAAATTCCAATGGCTTTTGCTATTATAACCTTCCCGACCACGATTTTTTCTTTTTTTCTAGGCATTTCACCTATAAAAAAAAAAATTGTATTGATACTAGGTATTAAAAACACATAGTAAATAAAAAAGTAATAAATATAAATGGATATAGTGGGTTCCATCGTTTCTATGGTTACTTCTTAAACGGTGAGGTCTTCTCTATACACCGGAGCCCTTCTTTCTTTCATTTAATCAATGTTATTGTTAACTTGTACAGTTCAAACTCTTTGGCTCTACCCATAATTATCCAGTACTAGGTCTTTCACAACGAGATCCACTTATACAGTAACGGTATTTAATTATGAAGATTAGCTGGGTAGCTGACCCTGTTAGTCCGTTCTTGCAAGAGTAAGGCAGAATTTTTCTGCTTTTTAAAATAGGATTTCCCCTGCTTAATGGATACCATTTGCTATCAATGGAGAATTCTTTCTCATCTTAAATTTAAAATTTTTAAATTGAGGTGATTGGATTTGCACCAACGGAAACCATACATTTGATACCATAATAGAAGGATAGATCTTTTTTATTTTTAGATATTGACTGGAGTTCTTCCATTCTATCCTATTCACTGGTATTGATCGTTGATACTGGATCAATTGTTTTCTTTCTTTTGTCCTAGCCCATGATCTGAACGAGTCGCACATACACCCTAGTACATGTTCCTCGTCGTTGAGGACATCCCCCAAGAGCGGGGGATTTCGTGACATTTCTGATTGGCTGTCTTGTGTTTCTAATAAGTTGTTTAATAGTTGGCATGTTGAATCATATACATAATGGGCTGGTTTAGATCGATCTTAACCGGATGCTTATGAATTATTTTATTTCTATATTAATAGATTAATGAGATTAATTAATAGAATATTAAATAATAGAATATTAAATCCGGTAAGAAGATAAAATCTCAAATAACGAATTCGTGTGAAATCCTTGTTATTTTTTCTTTTTTATTCAGTCGCTACAAGATCAACAATTCCATGAGCTTGGGCTTCTATTGCTGACATAAAAACATCTCTTTCCATGTCTTCGGATACAACCCATAAGGGTTTGCCTGTCCTTTGTGCATAAACCCTTGTGAGGGTTTCGCGCAGCTTCAGTAGTTCTTCCGCTTCCAAGATAAATTCTCCCGTCTGTGCCTCATAAAAAGAGGCAGCAGGTTGGTGGATCATTACCCTGATGATATAACATAATAAATGTTTATTCTATCTCGCATAATGAAAGGTGAAGAGATAAAGAATAATAATAAAAAAAGATATAATTGAACAACCGTACAGGCATCTTCTTTTGCGCATTGCATACGGCTCTATAATGGAATTCACTTTTTTTTTTTACCTTACTTACACTTACATGGAAAAATTTTTAAATAAATAAATATAAATTAAATATAGGGTCTATCAGACTCAGGTTGGTAAATGATCCAATAACCACCCTTCTTTTTGGAGTAGTTCAAAAATACTATGATGGCTCCGTTGCTTTATATATTTATTTCGTTTGTTATTTAGCAATCCCAAAGTTTCTTTTTTTTTTTTTTCAAATAAAAAAAACAAGATTTTTTTATTTTCATATTCTTTCATAACATAAATATTGTTAAGATTAAGAGCTCCCGGTGTGAAAACAAAAAAGTTTGTGACGCTGAAATAGGACTCCCGATAGATCGTATAAAATCGGAAATGCCTTTTATATCATACTACTCTTTCGATACATAATTTAAGGGTAAAAAAAAAAATTCTTATATCGAATTCGAAGTGCCATGCTATTATTACTTA